TATGATTCCAATATGTAAGGTCTATGAATTATCTCATAAAAGGCAGTGTAATAAAGCATCAATACTGATTTATCGATAATTAAATGAATTTGTTCATAGAACAAAAAAATCAAGAGCCTCGAGCCAATAAAGACTGAGAAAATTGACTCAAGAACAAATTTAATTAAGAGCTCCATTGTAGAATTCAGGCCTAACCATTAAGCAAGGAGCGATGGGAACGATGGAACCTATGAATCTAGAAGATTCTATTGAAAACGAATCCTAATGATTCATTGGTCGGGATGGCGGAACGAACCGGGAACCAATTCATCTATTCTGAGAAGTCATGAGCTAACCCTACAACTGAAATAGATATTGAAAGAGTAAATATTCGCCCGCGAAAACTTTCTTTTCTTGGATTGCTAAATTTTGGACAATCCGATACGATAAAGGACAAAATAAAATAACGATTCGTTATACGTTATAACCTTATAAAAAAATATTATCTATAAATAGAAATAGATCTTTTATTATCTATAAATAGAAATAGATCTTTAATATATTTAGTTATATATCCAAATATGATATACAAATTACTAATAGATTAGATGAAATCTCAAAGAATCCCACGATTCAGTGTATTATTCATTAATATCTTAATTCAATTTAAATATTTGAATCCTTTTATTCGCGAGGAGCTGGATGAGAAGAAACTCTCACGTCCAGTTCTGTAGTAGAGATGGAATTGAGAAACAACCATCAACTATAACCCCAAAAGAACCAGATTCCGTAAACAACATAGAGGAAGAATGAAGGGAATATCTTATCGAGGTAATCAGATTTGTTTCGGTAAATATGCTCTTCAAGCACTTGAACCCGCTTGGATCACATCTAGACAAATAGAAGCCGGACGACGAGCAATGACACGAAATGCGCGTCGTGGCGGAAAAATATGGGTACGTATATTTCCAGACAAACCAGTTACAGTAAGACCCACAGAAACCCGTATGGGTTCGGGGAAAGGATCCCCTGAATATTGGGTAGCTGTTGTTAAACCAGGTCGAATACTTTATGAAATGGGTGGAGTAACAGAAAATCTAGCCAGAAAAGCTATTTCAATAGCAGCGTCCAAAATGCCTATACGAACCCAATTCATTATTTCGGGATAAGAATGTAAAACCAAAAGAAATAGGTCTTGGGAATGAAAAAAAAACAATCGCAGGTTTCTTTTTTTGGACAAACAATATTTCTTTTTTTTTCTTCGCCCTTTGCATTCAACGAACAGATTAAAAAAAAAAAAATGATATGATTCAACCTCAGACCCATTTGAATGTAGCGGATAACAGCGGGGCTCGAGAATTGATGTGTATTCGAATTATAGGAGCTAGCAATCGCCGATATGCTCATATTGGTGACATTATTGTTGCTGTGATCAAAGAAGCAGTACCAAATATGCCCCTAGAAAGATCAGAAGTGGTCAGAGCTGTAATTGTACGTACCTGTAAAGAACTCAAACGTGACAACGGTATGATAATACGATATGATGACAATGCTGCAGTTGTCATTGATCAAGAAGGAAATCCAAAAGGAACTCGAGTTTTTGGTGCGATCGCCCGGGAATTGAGACAGTTAAATTTTACTAAAATAGTTTCATTAGCTCCCGAGGTATTATAAGATAAGAGCGTGATATGGTTATAGTAGGGGATTTGAAAAAATAGATTAAGATTAATTAGTAGATTGTGTCTCACGCATATACCTTGAATAATTCATATTCATAGATAAATAAAAGAAGTAAAAAAGAAAAACATGTTGATTATATCAAAATTCGGAGAAACCAATAATTTTAGTTCATCATGGGTAGAGACACTATTGCTGACATAATAACCTCTATACGAAATGCTGATATGGATAGAAAAAGAGTGGTTCGAATAGCATCTACAAATAGTACCGAAAACATTGTTAAAATACTTTTACGAGAAGGTTTTATCGAAAACGTGAGGAAACATCGGGAAAGCAACAAATTTTTTTTGGTTTTAAACCTGCGACATAGAAGGAATAGGAGAAGGCCCTATAGAAATCTTTTAAATTTAAAACGGATCAGTCGACCTGGTCTACGAATCTATTCTAACTATCAAAGAATTCCTAGAATTTTAGGTGGAATGGGGATTGTAATTCTTTCTACTTCTCGAGGTATAATGACAGATCGAGAGGCTCGACAAGAAGGAATCGGAGGAGAAATTTTGTGTTATATATGGTAATCCTTCTATTATCCGAATTGGATCCGAAACTTCCTATTTGTGAAAAAAAAAAGAGAAAGGGCGGGTTGTCTAATATCGTTCCTCCTCCATTAGTTGATACTTCAAGGAGGTTTTACCTGGAATGAAAGAACAAAAATGGATTCATGAAGGTTTAATTACTGAATCCCTTCCCAATGGCATGTTCCGGGTTCGTTTAGATAATGAGGATCTGATTCTAGGTTATGTTTCAGGAAAGATCCGACGTAGTTTTATACGGATACTGC